TTCGATTATCTATAGACGATTTCTCGTTCAATGCCCCTTTACAATGGGTTTCGAATATACAAATTCTTTTTTTTTCTATTGGGCCACAAACCAACCTAGGTAAATCCATGGGAAATCCATGAGCTCGATTCGATTAGTCCTTATACTATATAACCATTTATTTGATAACCATTTGAATCCTGAATTGTCCTATGACTCATATTTCAGAGTATATCTTTTAACGGGTCAAACCAAAATAAAAGAAAATTTCCTATTTTTTCCTGCCACAAAATTAAATATTAAATAATGGTAGACTGGAAATGAAAGTCCTTTTCTCGCATTCGTTCTCTATTGCATTTGCGGAAGAACAAAACAATATCTGATTCTGAAATCAAGGAAAGATATTGAAAAATAGATTTTCGAAATAAACTTTGTAGAAGAAAAAAATAGCGATTTATTCCTATGGAGCATCCAGTAACAAGAAGATTAAATCGTAAATATCGACAAATTCTTGCTTTGCGTGGTCTAAGGAAATAAAAGGAAATCTGCTTATACAATTTCATCTATATCGAATTTAAATATCAGAATAGCTGATATAGTCATCATTCAATGGGTCAGGTCCACTTACTTTTTCTTTATTTAGAATTTGATAGTGGGTGTGATAAGAACATTGGAGAAATAAGAACACCTTGGTTTGTCGATTAATAATAGGAATTGGATATATTATTATAGAATATTTCTGTTATTTCCCAGGACAAAAAATTTGTGAATAATGAGACATGAGGAGGACTACTATGTCACTACAGGTGGACTACTCCTAATACGTGAAATTTTGCATTTTGCTAATCAATAAATGTTCAACTTCCTAACTTAACTATAAGTCAGAATAATCAGAATTCATTATAATGGTGGTTATCCTTTTCTTTTTAGAAAAAATAATAGAGATATTTTCCGCTGAAAAACGAAGGCTAAGACTTGAGTTTAGTGGAAAAAAAAAAAGCCCTTTATCGGATTTGAACCGATGACTTACGCCTTACCATGGCGTTACTCTACCGCTGAGTTAAAAGGGCCGTTTTATTCAATTCATGAATTAGCCATTTTTTTTTCCATTATGAGTCTACTGCATGTATGTATATATGTATATATGTACTATATGCACATAATATATGCCTATATGCATAGGAGTTCATTCAGGAACAATAAATTGGATTTACTCCAAAAGTAGATAAGATTATTATTTTGAATTTTTGAAAAAAAAAAAAAAATTCTATAAAATCATAACATAAAAGTAGGAAAGACTTTTTGGATCTAGTCATACCATTAGACTATATTGACAATTCCAAAAAACTGCTCATACTATCATCATAGTATGATGACGGTCGGGCGTATATGCCCCTATCGTCTAGTGGTTCAGGACATCTCTCTTTCAAGGAGGCAGCGGGGATTCGACTTCCCCTGGGGGTAGGGTACTATGAAAGGAAGTTGATCATAGATTATCAATAAGCCTAGAATGAATTCTTCCTGGGTCGATGCCCGAGCGGTTAATGGGGACGGACTGTAAATTCGTTGGCAATATGTCTACGCTGGTTCAAATCCAGCTCGGCCCAATAATTCACCGCTCCATGAATATGATATAACCAATTTGTCTTCCATAAACGGAAATGCCTAATCCGTAGAAATAAAGAGAAAGAGTCAATTTTATTTTCTCTATCCCTATTTTTCTCTTTCTGATCTTTCTAAGGATCTAGTTCATGATACTTTACTTAATTAAGTAAAGTATCATGAAAAGCAAACAAAAAGTTTAGTTCTTTTTTCTCATTGAAAGATTGATTATCCACTTTTGGCAGTAAAATAATTATTGGTTACTAGTAATCCGTGTCGCTCTCACTATAGCCCATATTATATGTGGATATGATATCAGTATATCATTCCTGTCTTTCTTACAATACGACGACTAGGACTAGAATGTTCTTATGATTACATAAGAATATGTAACATTAAGAATATGTAACATTAAGAATATGTATGCCATACACCTCGCTGGGATTGTAGTTCAATTGGTCAGAGCACCGCCCTGTCAAGGCGGAAGCTGCGGGTTCGAGCCCCGTCAGTCCCGAACTAGGATCCGGTGAATTTATCAATTCATCTCTCTCTTTTCACGGAAAAGGGGGACAGGAAGCAAGATCTAATCCCCAGTGGGGATCCTTATTTCTTTTGTTTTTTATTTCGCATTTATCATCACACAAATACGGATACGGGAATTTCAAATCTTTCCACTACTCCCGATTGATAAAGGAGAGACATATCATATGTACATTAGTACAATCGGTGGTATTACTATATTCAGTATTTTAAGAGATACCATCCTCGTCTTACTTTCTTTTTCGATTGTTCTTGATCCATGGAATGGAGTAGAGTGATCCTATTTTACCGGGAGTACATACACAAATTGTATTCGTTTATTGTACGATGGACAATGAACTTAACATAATTACCTCGACAGAGTACTTTTCAGGTTAAACCAGACCTTTTCTAGTTCTGACTTTGTTTGTGTATCCTCAATGACTAATTGTAAACAATCTATCTCATTCTCATTCAAATTGCAGACATCATTTTTGATGTATGCGTTCCAGTACAAATAAATACAAGAAAGAGGATACTAATAAAATAAAAGAAAAGACCAAGCAAGGACCCTTTTCAGTAAATTTGTTGGAATATTTGATCTTTTTTATTTAATCCCCTTTTTTTTTTCCATCTCACCTCGTTTGGGTCTGTGTGTGACCCATGGAATACCGGTCATATAATACCTCATAATTGTAAGTATAATACACAGGAAGGAGAGTTGTATAAGATAATAGGTTATAGAAAAGAAAAAGGGGAAGAGGATGAAAAATGCAATGGGATTCCTGATCCAATAAAAAATCCCATTTCGGAATTGGTATGGATAAAGGATCTTCCTATGTTATACTATTCAATTCTCGACGATGAATCGATTTGATAGATCAGATATTGTTATTCATAATATTGATCCGATTCGGTATCATCAGGATCAATTCATCCCAATGAATTTACAGGAGTTAAATTTCTCATCTCTATGGGATTACATCCCGAGTTATTGCGAAGAAAAAGAAAAAAAAAATAAATAATGAAATTATGGAAGTCAATATTCTCGCATTTATTGCTACTGCACTGTTCATTCTAGTTCCTACTGCTTTTTTACTTATTATCTACGTAAAAACAGTCAGTCAAAATGATTAATTTGAATCTGAATTATTAGTTCTTATCAATCCTTTTTTCAATGATTGAAGAAATGAAAGAAAGGGATTAAAAGAAAATTCCAAGTCTTAAATGATCTGGTTGGAATCATAAAGAGTGGTAGAAAGGACTATATATAGTCCTTTCTACCACTCTTTAGAGTATTTTATATTATCTAATATTACAATGATATTATCATATATAGTTGTATTGTATACAGATATAGACTTTATCTAAATGGAGGGTTTATATAGATCAATTTACAATATGTATATGATGTATTAGATGTACATCTAATCTAAATAGTAGACTAGTACATCGAAATAGCAGTCTAATTCTATTTCTTTTTTTCGCTACATCCACTCGATTTCGATCAACCCAAAATAATCGAAGGCCTATTCTTCTAATTCCTAGGTTTCTTATAATTTTATATATAGGTTCCGGGATCCATCGAAAGAATCAATAGAGGAAGAATAGTATGGGAATATACTATAGCAAAAGAAAACAAAACCAAGGAATTTTTTTTTTGATTTCCCATCCCAAGAAGTCATTGATTGAGCCATTAACAGATCATTTACGAAGTTCTATGGTAACTTCTTCAGATTTTGAAAGGAAGTAGATTAGTAAAGGGGACTCGGACCCTTTTTCATGCTTAAACATGACATGAGATGAGTCAAAAAAGCATAAAAAAATCTCTAGGAGTCTAAAATGTTAAATGTGTGATATGTGGTGGATCGCTCAGCGGAAGAAAGATCTAATTTTATTATGTGTAGAACCTCTTTGGACAACCACTAGTCACTTCCAGTAGAAAGTAAGTATCGTCGTAATCTAATAGCAGAACGATTTGTTCTTAGAACAGTGAAAGTAAAGAAAGAGAGAAACAAATAAAGAAAAAACTAGGGATTGGTTTTTTCTCATTGTAATATCCATAATTCTGGTAAGAACTGGTTTATCCAAATAGAATATTTAGGAGGAATTCGGTTGGAAAAAATTTCCGTAGATTTGAGTTTTGAAATACAACTAAACTATAGTAATCATTCATTGTTTGATCGAATGGTTATTATTCATTATTGTATTTTCTTATTCATTATTGTTTTTCCAGTAGAATTTGGAAAGAGAGACAAGCTTTTTAAAAATAAAGCTTCGCAAAACGATCAATTAAACAATTGATACAATTCGATTACTCAATCGATTACTCAATCAATTATTAATATACCTAGAGTCCACTCCTTCCCCATACTACGAGTGAAAGGGAAAATGTAAAGACTACCATTAAAGCAGCCCAAGCGAGACTTACTATATCCATGTGAATTATATCTCCTATTTCTATGAAGGAATTATTCCATTATTGATCAATAATCATAGTAGAATCAATGGCGCAGAGTCAAAATAGGATTCTGACTTAAGGCTATTGATAAACCAATTCAATGAATCCGCTCGTAACAGATTCTTTATAGGATTTCTGGTAGAATTGGGAAGTATTAAGTAAAAATACGATACACACACCTTTTCCTTGAAAATAGCAAAGGAATGCTCCTAATGGAACATGTGGGAATAGTAAGACCTATTGTTTGTTTTGTTACCTTTCTTTCATAAGCAAAAAATATCAAAAAAAAATATACCATCAAGATAGATAACTATCTATTGGATACCCATATTTCCTATTTGATCTAAGCCTTACTGTCTTTCTTTCTGTGAAAGAATGGGGAGACATCACTACCATTATTACATACATTTTTTTTTTGTAATCTCCCTACACGACCAAA